TCTTTGTTTTCCTCTTTCAAAATAATTACATTGAATGGATTTTTTATCATAAAAAAAAGCTCCTCCTACCCTTTATTACATATATTAATTTTATCGATCAGTAATAATAATATCAGTCATTTTAATGTAGTATTAGTATACACAAGAATCCGATTTTCTTTACGGACTCCCGATTTTATCAATTAAAACGACTCAATCAAAATTTGAATTTGATTCGAGCGGGGTTAAAAAGGGGGATGGTACATTTTTACACTCACAAAGGCGAATAATTTAGACCTAAAATTAGGAAGATTCCGTTGATTCGTTTAGGAATTGTATCCTATCAAATTGATACGTCATTTACTTAGTATTAAAATATCTTATATTAGGCTGGGATATAAGACAGGACGTATGTACATCTGTTTGCTTTTATATATGGTACATAAAGATAATAGATAGGAAAAATGTAGCATCAACCTATTTTTAATTGTGGATATATCCTTAACATACTGAAATGGCTTCCATTATTGGTATCAAACCAATATCGATTCATACAAGCTAAGTCTTCTAATCGATAATTAGGCCAAAGAAATAATTTTAATTTAATTAATTCGTTTTTATCTCTATCAAGATGTTTACTTTGATCCAAAAAAGTATTCCCACTTTTTAGGTTCTTCTTGTTGCAAAATACGGGATTTATATCCAAACCTTTTCTATTTCTATTCTTTGAATTGAAATAAATAAGAATTCTCAATTCTCTACGACGTCTAGACGAGAAAATCTTTTCAGGAACAAGAAAACCATAATGCTTTTTGTCTCTATTTTGAGTTCTTCTTTGATATCTTGGGATGGATTCCTCAAATTGATTCTTATCAATATATCTTTGTTCTCGGTATCTTTGAGGAGTTTGGTATTTATTCTTATGAACCAATGAAATACCTATGGTTTGATACATTAGAAAGTGTCCGTCGTTTTTTACAGACAAACGAATGGGTTCGATAAAAAGGATCCCCCTTTTTTTCCATTTTATAGGAGTCAATTTCTTACGAATCACCATTATATCCAGATTTAGTTCTTTCCTTTGAATAGACGATATAGTAGTATCTCGTGGATTTATCAGTCCAAGCAAGTAACAATATATTTTGATATTGTTGATCATTCTTTCAGTTAAATTCGGAATTAAACCATCGTCTATTATCCATTGAAAAAGCAAATAGTGTTCCCGTAATAAAATGACTTCTTGTTTCATCTTATTCCCGATCTTGTATTGTTTTTTCGTTTTACCTTGGTTTTGTGCATATGATCTAAAACCTCTTTGGCCTGCGGGTTCTTTTTCTTCTTGATTTCTATTCATTAATTCAAAATATCTTTTTTCATTCTCTGGTCTAAAAAAATTCCATTTTTGCTTTTCATTGATGTTTTTCTTAAAATTTAAAAGAAGTAATTTGCTTGGTATAATCCATCGTTTTATTTTGTATACATTATAAAGTGGCACAAATTCTGGGAAGAACGGAAGTTTCAGATTCGTCGATATAGGATTTAAGATTTCTTCATTCATTTCTATCCAATCAAAATATTTTCTATCCGAATTTTTTTCCATATACATAATATCACCCTTTTCTAGATAATTATTGATAGGAATATCCTCGAGTCTTTCAAATAATTTTTGTTTATAATTGTTGTAATTAAAAGAAATCCTTTGGTTGTTATTTACTTCTAATGGTGATTCATAAATAATAAAGGAGTCCTTCTTCATTTCATAATTAATAGATTTATATGATAAAAGATCATGTATAGAATATTTTGGAAAATTATCTTTTTGGTTTGGTAATGGATCTATTTGAAAATCTTTTTGTTTTTTGTGAGGAAGTAATCGGTCTTTTTCATATGAATTCCATTTTATTAAATCTTTATTTTTAGTCATATGGCCTTGATTGATTGTAGTTCGCCATTTTTGTGGTATTAATCCAGACCATCTAATCTGAGAGAAATTGTATTGATAATGACCTCGTAACCAGTTTTTCCATTGATTCGTTCCAAAACTTTCAAGTTTAGTATGCCTTAATTCGGAATGAAACATTCCTTGTGTTACAAAAGAATTCTTTATTGCAGTCGTAAGAAAACAAGATGTTCCACGATAGTCAAGAATGGATCTTAACTTATACAAATTAAGAACTCGGCTTTGTGATAATTTGTAAAATAAATATGCTTGCGACAAGGAGGATAAGTCAAAAAAAAGATGTGAATTTTCCTTACTATTCTTACTATTGTAAAGTGCCCTTTTTAGAGTCGAAATAAAGTGACTTTCTTTTGGATTTTTTTTTTTTTTTATTTCAGGGTTTGTTTCATTATTGTAACTGTATTTATGGAATAAAAGAATGTTTGATTCAAGAACAAGTTGTGTAGGAATTCTGGCAATATGAATGATCCATAGAAAGAAATCTATGTATATTTTTTTAATGAAAATTTTTAGAAAAAAATCTAATTTATAGATTAATCGGGTGCTTCTTCTTTTTATTTT